CCATCTGGTTGCTTGCATATAACATCAATATATACAGATGCCGGACAGAAGAAAAAATGAAAAATATGATTGATAGAACAAGATAATATATAGGAAACTCAAAATTTTAAATCATGGATACATATATATCCTTAACATACTCAAGCGGCTCCCATTATTGGTATCAAACCAATAGCGATTCATACAAGCTAAATCTTCTAATCGATAATTAGGCCAAAAAAAGAACTTTAATTTCATTAATTCATTTTTTTTTCTGTCAAAATGTTTACTTTCATCCAAAAATTGACTCCAGTTTTTTATCTTGTTTTCCTTGCAAAATACTGTATTTCTATGCACACCATTCCTAGTCTTTAAATTCAAATTGAAAGAAATTAGAATTCTCAATTCTCTACGACGTCTAGACGATAAAATTTTTTCAGGAACAAGCAAATCATAAATCTTTTTGTCTCTATTTAGAGTTTTTCTTTTATGTCTTGGAATGGATTCATCAAAATTATTCTTAGCAACATTTTTTGGTTTTCGGTATCTTTGATTACTTTGATGCTTATTTTTATGAACCAATGAAATACCTATGATTTGATACATAAAAAACTGTCCGTCATTTTTTACAGATAGACGGGTACGTTCCATAATTAATATTCTATTTTTGATTAATTCTGTAAGATCCAAACGCTCAATCATTATATCCAGATTCATTTCTTTCCTTTTAATATTGGATAGAACAATTTTTCTTACTTTTATCAGGTTAAGCAGGAGACCGTATGCCGGGATATTATCTATCATTTTTTGATTCAATTTATTCACACGTCCATTCCATTGTAATTGCAAGGGAAAATCTCCTTTAAGGACGATTCTTAGTTTTCGGATCGGTTGTAAAAAAGATTCTTCAATATTGTTTTGATTCTTTAATTGAAAATATTGTTTTGAATTAGATGGGCTAAAATTTAAAAAATCCTCATCGTTTTCTTGCTTTCCAACTTGCTTTCCAAAAAAATACTCATCTTCTTCTTCCTTTACATCCTCATCCTGTTCTTCCTTTACATCCTCATCCTCTTCTTCCTTTACATTGATATTTTTATTTTCACTAAAATTTGGATTTATATTCAAGTTAAAAAGAAGTAATTTGCTTGGGATAAACCAAGGTTTCTTTTTATATTTATCATAAAGTATCACAAACTCTGGAAAGAAAACAACTTTCGGAGTTGATGTGAATCCATTTAACATTAAGATTTTTTCATTCATTCCCATCCAATCAAAAAACATTACCATCCAATCAAAAAAGACTCTTTTGTATTTGTAAAAGACCCTTTTATATTTGTAATTGATTTGGGAATTTGAATGAATCGGAAGATAAAAAAGACCATGATTATGAATTTTATCAATTTTTTGGTCCTTATTAGGTTTAGGTTCAGCCTTAATATTTTTTTTAATTTTACAAACCAAATATTTTCTATCTGGATTTTTTTCCATATATATAATATAACTATAACTTTTTTCTAGATAATTATTGATAGGAATATTCTTGAGTATGTTAAAAAATTTTTCTTTATTTTTGGTGGAATTTTCTTGGTTCTTATTTGTTTCTAATGATGATCTATAAATATAGGAGTTCTTCTTAGTTTCAGAATGAATATATTTATATGATAAAAGATCATATCTATAGTTTTTTTGAAAATTCTCCTCTTTATTTGCTAATAAATATACTTTTGAATTTGGTTTTTTTTTGTAATCAACTAATTGGTCTTTTTCATAAGAATACCATTTGTTTAAATCTTTATTTTCAGACGTATGGGATTGATTGATTCCATTTCTCCATTTTTGTGGGACTAATCTAGACCATGTAATCTGAGATAAATCGTATTGATAATTACCTCTTAACCAGTTTTTCCATGGATTCATTCCATAATTTGGAAGTTTCTTATGTCTTAATTCGGAATGAAATATTCCTTGTCTTCCAAAAAAATCCTTTATTTCAGTCTTAAGAAAAAAAGACGGTCGATTAGATTGAAGAATAGATCTTAACTTATTGAAGTTAATAACTTGGCTTTGTGATAATTTAAAAAATACATAGTTTTGTGACAAGTAAGATAAGTCAATATGGGGCTTCCCCTTACTATTTCTAAGATTATCAAAAGCCCTTTTTATAGTCATAGACAAAATAAAATTGACTTTATTTTGTTTTGTTTTATTAATGCTTTCTTGATTTGTTTCGTTATTGTAAATGTATTTATCAAGAATTTTTTTTGTTGATGCGATAAAAAGTTGTAGAGCGATTCTGCGCATATTAATGATACATAGAAAGATATCTATGTATATTTTTTCAATGAAAAATTTAACTATTAATTGAATATTTTTTCTTTTAAATATTTTCCCAATTTTTGTCGGTGATTCCCCATTATTATTTTGATTTTTTTTTATTCCTGGCCTTTCTTTTTTTTTCTCTTTTTTCATTATTTCTATTTGATTTCTGATTGTGCTTCTTCTATCAATCCTATTTTGC